GCAAAAAATTAAAACACGAAATTAAAAGAAATGAAATATTAAGAATAGAAATGAAATATTCAGAATTTCGAATAAATCCTGAACAGACAAAAAGATCAAAAAATATAGATAACATAAAATTTTTTAGATTACCCTCCGTCTATTACCCTATTTATTCTTACTTTTAGTTATTATTTCCATTTCTTAGTTTTAGTTATATTATCTACTTACTGAATATTCTATTTAGTATTCTACTAAGATTCACTTAGAATACCTATTCTACCTATATAGGTATACATTTTTTATTTTTTTATTTAAAGACTTTTTTATTTATATATTTTTGATTTATATATATTATACTTATATATTTATATATTATATAAATATATTATATTCTAATATATATAATAATATATATATAATAAATATATACTAAATCGAATTTTATAAATAAATGTGAATTGTCATTAGAACATTAAATTTCTATATATTTTCAATCAAAAAAACTTTTCTATCACAAAAAATCCAATAAACCCATCGCTTGAATGAAGAAACAATTCAAATTAATGGATAGAACAGGTATAAATAGATCGACAGATAAAATCCCATTACCTCAGATGGGATTATATTTATTTGATACATTCTTGTCAATATCAATGTGAATATCTTGAGTTCATAAATAAATCTACACTGAAGAAAACAAAAGAATTAATTGAAATTGAATAAAATTCAATAAAAAGAAATTCAATAAAAATCAAATACTAAAACTTAATAAATTACTCAAATTCACTTCAAATTAAATAGAAATCGAAAATTTAATAATAAAAAAAATACTATACAAAGATAGAAAAATAATATACAAATAAAAATAGAAATAAATAGAAATAGAAATAGAAAAATATATAGAATATATTACAATATATAGATATAAAAAATATATATATATTTTATAACGAAATTAGAAGGAAATAGAGAATACCTGGAGCATTCAAATTCAAATAGGTTTTCTTTTTTATCGAATGATACAAACCCACTTTTCCAAAGATCTCTTCCTTCTTTTCGGCATTGAACATCAAATCAATTGGAAGGATTCGATAAACGGATCATTGGGATAGAGGTAGAACCCCCCCGCGGAAACGTAAACGTATAAGAAGTTTTCTCCTCCTAGGCTCGAGAAAAATCATTTGAAATTTTGTATGTATTATGTATAGAATTCAAGTGTGAAATAGATCCATAAAATGATCAAATCAATTAAACTATGATTTTAATCTTTCTTAAAAAAAAAAAATCATCTGTACTTTCTTAACTCAAGTTGGATAACTTTTAAATAGGTCCAAGGAAATCCTTTAAGCATTTCATTGATTGAGTGATCTCTAATCGCCTTTCTTTTTGTTTCTTTTAGAATCTATTTTGATTCTTCATTCTGATCAAATTGTTGAGACAATTGAAAACGATATTTCCATGGTCCAGGATCATTTATCTTTCCCTTGAATCGTTGGGTTTAGACATTACTTCGGTGGTCTTTAATCCTTTCAAACTGGATGCAACATATCACTTTTTGTGATTTCTTTCTATCAAACAAAGAATCAGATTAATGGTCGATTCTTGCATCATATACTTTCTTTTTGAACTTTTGAATCAAAATAATTTGGTCAATTCTAAAAAACTTTATTCTTGGATTTGAAACTTGCTCGAATTGGATCCTTTCTATTTCGATTTACACTATACCCCAACAAAAAATGAGATTTCAAGTGTATAAATATAACAAAACAAATGATGTCGAGTTAGGAGCACTCTCATTCATTTCCTATTCCTATATATATTATATATATTATGCTATATAATATTCTAAATATTAAACATATATATAGAATATAATATTATTTAATAAAATTCCAATTATATGCTATATTATATAACTCTATATTATATAGTTAACTATTCTATTAATATTTAATATTATTAATATTATTTATTAATTATTTTTTAATATTAATTAAAATAATTAATATGAAATGAAAATTTCTTTTTTCAAATTTCTTTTTATTTATTATTAATATTAATTTTTTTTCTTTATTTAATTATTATTTTTTAATAAATTAATATTATTTAATTAATATTATTATTTATTAGGGTATAATAAGGTGGATGTAAGAATCCATAGTTGATCATGTCCTTCAAGTCGCGCGTTGCTTTTTACCATATCATTTCAAACGAAGTTTTACTATAACATTCCTTGCGTTTTGAACTATTATGGAATTTATTTTAATAGGGAATCCTGAATAGTCATCGGTTCAACCAATACATAGAAATCCCCAATTTGCATTTCTTAATTTCTATTGGATAATTTCCGACACTTTTTCAGAAAGAATTCAATTTAATCCCATATTTTTTTGTATGAATATTTTTTGATTAACAATTCGAATATTCCACGAAATAAGACAAAAAAACGAAATAAGCGATTTTTAAGTCTTCAAGTGAGTACCTAGGACGCATTTGCCTATCTCCCATTTGTTCAAGTTCCACGGACTCCTACAAAATCATTAAAAAGATTCACTTTCTAAATTTTCCATCTAGATATCATTATTTGAATAAGGTTTTGTTTTAAACATATTTTTATCATCATAATATAAAAAAACCTATTCAGATTCGGATTAACTCATTAATGATTTTCAATAAATAGGAAATTGGTTAAAAAAATAGCCAATTTTTTTAATGCAGTAGTCGAAAAAAAAGACTGATGTGGGGAAACTTGGAAATTGTTTTGTTATTCTTTCAGACTGAGTGCTAAAATCAGTATCGAAATACTCGAAGATCGTCTTATTTATCAGATAGACTAAAGAATTGTCATTGGAATTCATTTTGGATATTCTATCTTATATGGTGCAATTCAAGTTACCGAAGTTAAATTAAGGGATGAGCCTTTTTTTTTTTATTTGATAGATTATATAGAATGATAGATTATAGAGAATATCTGGGACGGAAGGATTCGAACCTCCGAATAGCGGGACCAAAACCCGTTGCCTTACCACTTGGCTACGCCCCATTTATATTTCTATTCAACACAAATAAAAACTAATATTAATAGTGGTTCTTCGTCAATTCCCATCCAAATATCTAGGAAATATATTACCGTCTTGTTCGGATTTTCATATGTGTAGATATAGAATTCAACTGAATTGATTGCTCATAATAGATAATTCAACTAAGATATTGTATAAAAATAGGATTTCCTCTATTCTTTTTTGATTTGAGAATTGAGAATTGAAGGATTTTTGATTGGGTGCGTTTAATAACACAATAAATTTAATAAAAATAAAGAAGGGTTCTTCGTCTACCTTATTTTATTTTTGATTCATTTTTATATCAATAACAGATTAATAACTTAGTCATCAATCAAAATACAATTATCTTCAAGCACAAAATGTTTGTTATGCTTAATAGTTTTAGTTTAATTTGTATCTGTCTTAATTCTGCCCTTTATTCAAGCAATTTTTTCTTCACAAAATTGCCTGAAGCCTACGCTTTTTTGAATCCAATCGTAGATGTTATGCCAGTAATCCCTTTACTCTTTTTTCTATTAGCCTTTGTTTGGCAAGCTGCTGTAAGTTTTCGATGAGATTTTAATACTGTCCTAAAAAAATTCATGATTTATTCGAGAAAAAAATTATAGTAATTGAGAAGATCAGATAAGTCTTATACTCTAAGCTCTTAATTCAAACATTCAAAGTTATTGTATAAACGCGAGAAGTCTGGATCACCCCCATTTTTCTCATTCTGAACTTTTTTTTCATTCCAGATTCTATTAGCGCCCTAATTGTAGTTATGAAAAAAAATTCTAAGAAAGACTCGACTCTTATTCCAAATGAATTTAGAAAAATTCATTTCTATTTCTAGAAATCACTTCATTTCTTGGTGTTAAAATAGAAAATGTGGTATAAAAATAGAGAATCTATTTTTTTTTCCAAACCAAAAAAGATCTTGGAGATTTTATAATGCTTACTCTTAAACTCTTTGTTTACACAGTAGTTATATTCTTTGTTTCTCTCTTCATCTTTGGGTTTTTATCTAATGATCCTGGGCGTAATCCTGGACGTGAAGAATAGAATAAAAATTCTAAGGGTTTTCTTGATTTTAAAATGTTCTTAGTATGTTATTTCTTTTTACCCAGTCTTTATCTATTCTACATCTCGATTTGAATCTATATTTTCGTTTTAAATGAAAATTTAAAATAGAATTTGCCATAGAAATATTAATATAAATAAAGAAATTTGAAAGAAAAGATAAAAAAAATTCAAGTCATCACTGGAACCGGAAAGAGAGGGATTCGAACCCTCGGTACGAATAACTCGTACAACGGATTAGCAATCCGACGCTTTAGTCCACTCAGCCATCTCTCCCGATTGAAAAAGGATAATTATAAGGATAATTATTATGTTCCATTACATAGCAAGTAGTTACATTATACAACAAGTAAGGTTTGAAAAAAAAAGGCTTTGCTTCTCTCTTTATTACTTTAGATAATCATAATTTCATAATTACTTTTTGTTTATTTAATTATATAATAATATAAATTCGAATTCTCTATTTATTCTATATTTATTAAATATATATTTCGAATTCTATAGAATTCGAAATTGTCTATTTTTCGATTCTAAAAACATATTCTATATTTAATTTATATTAATTTGAATTTATTTAATTATATATTTTTCGAATTTCTATTATTATTTTCTATTTTTTATTAATTTTGAAATTTTTATTAATAATTTCAAAATTAATAAAAATTTCAAATTGAAATATAGCAATTGAAATCAAAATAAATAGTTAACTTAATAACTAATTAAATAAAAACTATTCAAAATATCAAATTAATTAAATGAAAATAATAAAATATATTTAAAATGTTCCATTGTCTTACTCGACAAAAAGTTCATTATATACGATAATTGTATCGTAGCGGGTATAGTTTAGTGGTAAAAGTGTGATTCGTTCTAGTAATTGAAACTAATAGTTAAGGG